TGGACCCTATCGCGGACGAATCAAAAAATTGTTTTCACTCTCAATTATAAATGAAATTTCTATAAAAAATTATATAGAAAAGTTTTGTATAAATAAGATTCATAGTATCCTTCTTATTATTAATCGCCTAGAATTTGAACAGAAACTAAATCCATTTGATAGAAAAGCATGCGCAAAGCAAATTTATTATTTATTGAACTTAATCAATGAATTTGCTGTAAAATCAACATCAAGTTTAAATTTTAAAAGACCCTTTTTAGTTCCTGAACACGAACAAGTAAGAATTGATTCAGAAGATAGAATAAAAATTTTCAAATTTTTATTTGATGCAGATAGAACTCTTCCCAACGAGAAAACGAAAAAAAAAAAATCTATTGCACTAAAAGAAATCCATAAAAAAGTCCCTCGGTGGTCATACAAATTAATTAACGATTTGGAACAACAGGAGGGAGAAACTGAGGAAAGTGTGGTAGAAGATCATGAGATTCGCTCAAGAAAAGCCAAACGTGTAGTTATTTTTACTGATAACCAACAGAATACTGATACTGATACTTATAATAATACCCAAGAAACTAATAATACTGATCAAACAGACGAAGTAGCTTTGATACGTTATTCACAACAATCAGATTTTCGTCGAGACATAATCAAAGGCTCCGTGCGTGCTCAAAGACGTAAAATAGTTACTTGGAAATTCTTTGAGGCAGATGTGCATTCCCCCCTTTTTTTGGACCGAATAGACAAATCCCCCCTTTTTTCTTTTGATATTTCCGAACGGATAAACCTAATTTTGAGAAATTGTATGTGGACAAACGCAGAACTCAAAATTTCGGATTATAAAGAGAAAACCACAGAAGAAAGTGAGAAAAAAAAAGAAGAGGATAAAAAAGAAGAAGACAAAAGAAAGGAGAAAGTACGTATAGAAATAGCGGAAGCCTGGGATAGTATTTTACTTGCTCAAGTAATAAGAGGTTTTTTGTTAGTAATCCAATCGATTCTTAGAAAATATATTATATTGCCTTCATTGATAATAGTTAAAAATACCGCCCGTATGCTATTATTTCAATTTCCCGAATGGTCCGAGGATTTAAAGGATTGGAATAGAGAAATGCATGTTAAATGCACCTATAATGGCGTTCAATTATCAGAAAAAGAATTTCCAAAAAACTGGTTAACAGACGGTATTCAGATTAAGATTCTATTTCCTTTTCGTCTGAAACCTTGGCACAGATCTAACCTACGAGCCCCTTATAACGATCCAATGAAAAAGAAAGATTCCAAAAATGATTTTTGTTTTTTAACAATTTTTGGAATGGAAGCTGAATTCCCTTTTGATTCTCCCAGAAAACAACTTTCATTTTTTGAACCTATTTTTAAAGAACTCAAAAGAAAAGTTTTAAAATTGAAAAAGAAATGCTTTCTAATTCTAAGAATTTTAAAAGAAAAAACAAAATTGTTTCTAAATGTTTCAAAAGAAACAAAAAAATGGGTCATTAAAAGCATTCAGTTTTTAAAAGAAATAAAAAAAGAACTCTCAAAAATAAACCCAACTCTCCTGTTTGGATTGAGAAAAAGAAAAGTATATGAATTTGAATTGAGTAAAACTAAAAAAGATTCGATAATCAGTAATTTGATGATTCATGAATCGTCCATTCAAACTATACCTCGGGATTGGACAAATTTTTCATTGACAGAAAAAAAAATGCAGGATCTAACTGATAGAACAAACACAATCATAAATCAAATAGAAAAAATAAAAAATGAAAAAAAGGGGGGATTTCTAATTCCAGATCGAAATATTAGTTCTAACAAAATAAGTGATGATGATAAAAGGTTGGAATCACAAAAAAATATTTGGCAGATATTAAAAAGAAAAAATGTTCGATTAATCCGGAAATCACATTATTTTTTTAAAATTTTCATTGAAAGGATATACATAGATATCTTTCTGTGGATCATTAATATTCCTAGGATCAATACACAACCATTTCTTGAATCAATAAAAAAAATTATTAATAAATACATTACCAATAATGAAACAAGTCAAGAAAAAATTGATAAAACAAATCAAAGTTTAATTCACTTTATTTCGACTCTAAAAAAGGCACTTTATAATACTAATATTAGTAATAAGAATTCAAATAATTTTTGTGACTTATCCTACTTTTCACAAGCCTATGTATTTTACAAACTCTCACAAACCCAATTTATTAATTTCTATTTATATAAGTTAAAATCTGTCTTTCAATATAATGGAGCAGCCCTTTTTATTAAAAATGAAATAAAGGATTCTTTTGTTGGAACACAAGAATTGTTTCATTCTCAATTAAAACATAAGAATCGTCAGAAGTCTGGAATGAATCAATGGACAAATTGGTTAAGGAATCATTATCAATATGATATATCTCAGATTAGATGGTCTAGACTAGTAACACAAAAATGGCGAAATAGATTCAATCAACACTGTATGAATCAAAATAAGGATTTATGCAATTCATCTAAAAAAATGAAATTTATTCACTACGAAAAACAAAATAATTTTGAAAAGGCTTCATTACTGAATCAAAAGGAGAGTTTTAAAAAACAATATAGATATGATCGGTTAGCATATAAATCTATTAATTCTGAAGATACGAAGTACTCTTCAATTTATGAATCGCCATTTCACGTAAAAAATAACCAAGAAGTTTTTTCGAATTCCAACACACATAAACGAAAATTATTTAATATGATGGAAGGTATTCCTATTATCCCTATCAATAATGATCTAGTACAAGATGATATTAGAGATATGGAGAAAAATATGGATAGAAAATATTTTGATTGGAGAATTATCCATTTTTGTCTTAGAAAGAAAGTCGATATCGAAGCCTGGATAAATATTGATACTGACAGTAATAAAAAATCTACTAAGGCTAAGCTTAATAATTATCAAATAATTGATAAAATAAAAAAGAAAGATCTTTTTTACCTCACGATTCATCAAGATCAAGAAATCAACCTATCCAATCAAAAAGGGTTTTTGGATTGGATGGGAATGAATGAAGAAATATTAAATCGTCCCATATCAAATCTTGAACATTGGTTCTTCCCAGAATTTTTGATACTTTATAATTTGTATAAAACTAAACCGTGGTTTATACCAATAAAATTACTTCTTTTAGATTCTAATATAAATGAAAACGCTACTGATATTGAAAACAAAAGCATCGCTGGAAATAAAAAAAGAGATCCTTTTATATCCTCCAATGAAAAAAAATCTCTTGAATTAAAAAAACGAAATAAAGGTCAAAAAGAATCCGCGGACCAAGCAAACCTTGAATCCGCTCTTTCAAACCAAGAAAAAGATGTTGAAGAAGATTATATGGGATCGGACATGAAAAAACATAAAAATAAAAAGCAATACAAGAACAATACAAAAGCGGAGTTTTATTTCTTGCTAAAAAGGTATTTGCATTTTCAATTGCGATGGGATGATATTTTAAATAAAAAAATAATCAATAACATCAAAGTATATTGTCTCCTGCTTAGACTGATAAATCCAAGAGAAATAACTATATCCTCTATTCAAAGGGGAGAAATGAGTCTGGATATTCTGATGATTCAGAAAAATTTAACTCTTACAGAATTGATCAAAAGAGGAATTTTTATTATTGAACCGATTCGTCTATCTATAAAAAATGATGGACAATTTATTATGTATCAAACCGTTGGTATTTCATTGGTTCATCAAAGTAAACACCAAATTAATCAAAAATACCGAGAAAAAAACCATGTTGATAAGAATTCTGATGATAAGAATTCTGATAAAGTCATTACCAAATATCAAAAGATGACTGGAAATAGAGATAAAAATAATTATGATTTGTTTGTTCCTGAAAATCTTTTATCACCCAGACTTCGGAGAGAATTTAGAATTCTAATTTGTTTCAATTCTAGGAATAGAAATAATATGCATAAAAATTCAGCATTGGGGAATGGGAATAAGGTAAACAGCCAGGGTTTGGATAAAAGCAAAGGATTAAAAAAAAAACTTATTAAATTAAAGTTATTTCTTTGGCCCAATTATCGATTAGAAGATTTAGCTTGTATGAATCGGTATTGGTTTGATACCAATAACGGCAGTCGTTTCGGTATGGTAAGGATACATATGTATCCGCGATTGAAAATTTATTACTAGTCCATTTTTGCTTTGCTATATTTCCCATCCCATATCACAGCGGGTCTATGACGACAAAGAGGTGCACACATCCATTGTCTTACATTACATTCTGATACATGATACTAATTCAATGACCTATCAATTCGATCTAGAAATGAATCAATAAAACCTTCTGATTGTAGGACTAAGTTTTTATCTTTTGGGAGTGCAGAAAACAACCACCCTTTTGTATACCTTTTCAAATGTATACCTTTTCAAATCGAATTTAAAAATGAAAATCGGATTGATTCAATTTGATTTAAAAAAATCCAAAATTTATAACGAAATTAAGATTATTGTCTATACCAAACTAAAACGAGTGACATTATTATTACTGATCAATAAATATATCTATCAACAAAAATATCTTAAAAAAGGAGGGGGTTTCATTTTATGGTAAAAAATTCATTCATCTCAGTTATTTCACAAGAAGAAAAAGAAGAAAACAGGGGATCTGTTGAATTTCAAATATTTAGTTTCACCAATAGGATACGAAGACTTACTTCACATTTACAATTACACAAAAAAGACTATTTATCTCAGAGAGGTCTACGTAAAATTCTGGGAAAACGCCAACGACTGCTATCTTATTTGTCAAAGAAAAATAAAATGGGTTATAAAGAATTAATTAATCGGTTGGATATTCGGGAATTAAAAACTCGTTAATTTGAAGAGGCATTTTGAATTATTTGATTTATTAGATCTTGAATTTGAATGAACTTTTTTTCATTTTCAGAAATTCATGAAAGAATGAATTAAGGAAAAACCTATGAATATACCAGCTACAAGAAAAGACCTCATGGTAGTCAATATGGGTCCCCACCATCCATCAATGCATGGTGTTCTTCGACTTATCATTACTCTAGATGGTGAAGATGTTATTGACTGTGAACCAATATTGGGTTATTTACACCGAGGGATGGAAAAAATTGCGGAAAACCGAACAATTATACAATATTTGCCTTATGTAACACGTTGGGATTATTTAGCTACTATGTTCACAGAAGCAATAACGGTAAATGGACCGGAACAGCTGGGAAATATTCAAGTACCTAAAAGAGCCAGCTATATCAGAATAATTATGTTGGAGTTGAGTCGTATAGCTTCTCATCTGTTATGGCTCGGTCCTTTTATGGCGGATATTGGTGCACAGACTCCTTTTTTCTATATTTTCAGAGAAAGAGAATTAGTATATGATCTATTCGAAGCTGCCACCGGTATGAGAATGATGCATAATTATTTTCGGATCGGGGGAGTAGCGGCTGATCTACCTCATGGCTGGATAGATAAATGTTTGGATTTCTGCAATTATTTTTTAACAAGGGTTGCTGAATATCAACAACTTATTACACGCAATCCCATTTTTTTAGAACGAGTCGAGGGGGTAGGCATTATTGGTCGAGAGGAGGTAATAAATTGGGGTTTATCGGGACCAATGCTGCGAGCGTCCGGAATACAATGGGATCTTCGTAAAGTTGATCAGTATGAGTGTTACGACGAATTTGATTGGGAAGTACAGTGGCAAAAAGAAGGAGATTCATTGGCTCGTTATCTAGTCCGAATTGGTGAAATGATAGAATCCATAAAAATTATTCAACAGGCTCTCGAAGGAATTCCGGGGGGGCCATATGAGAATTTAGAAATCCGATACTTTGATAGAGAAGGGAATCCAGAATGGAATGATTTTGAATATCGCTTTATTAGTAAAAAACCTTCTCCTACATTTGAATTGCCGAAACAAGAACTTTATGTGAGAGTCGAAGCCCCAAAAGGAGAATTGGGGATTTTTCTGATAGGGGATCGGAGTGGTTTTCCTTGGAGATGGAAAATTAGACCGCCGGGTTTTATCAATTTGCAAATTCTTCCTCAGTTAGTTAAAAGAATGAAATTGGCTGATATTATGACAATACTAGGTAGTATAGATATCATTATGGGAGAAGTTGATCGTTGAAATGATAATTGATACACCAGAAGTACAAGATATCGATTCTTTTTCTAGATTGGAATTTTTAAAAGAGGTCTATGGAATTATATGGTTATTTATTCCTATTTTTACTCTTGTATTGGGAATCACAATAGGCGTACTGGTAATTGTATGGTTAGAAAGAGAAATATCCGCGGGAATACAACAACGTATTGGACCTGAATACGCCGGCCCTTTGGGAGTTCTTCAAGCTCTAGCAGATGGGACAAAACTTCTTTTCAAAGAAAATCTTTTTCCATCTAGAGGGGATACTCGTTTATTCAGTATCGGTCCATCCATAGCAGTTATATCAATTTTAGTAAGCTATTTAGTAGTTCCGTTTGGTTATCGCCTTGTTTTAGCGGATCTCAATATTGGTGTTTTTTTATGGATTGCCATTTCAAGTATTGCTCCCATTGGACTTCTTATGTCAGGATACGGGTCAAATAATAAATATTCCTTTTTAGGTGGTCTACGAGCTGCTGCTCAATCGATTAGTTATGAAATACCATTAACTTTATGTGTGTTATCCATATCTCTACGTGCGATTCGTTGATATATAGACATAAGCTTTTCTTTATTCTTTCTTTCTAGGAAAGTGGTGGAATGAATTGAGTAGAGTAGATATCTTCATTTTTTTTTTATTAATTATTCGGATTTCGGATTGAAGAATTAAATCAAATAGTTATATGAGTGAAAAAAAACAGCTTATATATAATATATAAATAAGTATAAATAAGATAATTTAGAATATATAAATTCGCAGTAAAAATATTGAGTCTCATTTTCCATGTATAAGAGTTAAAGAGTTAAGCGGAAATAAACATAAGAAACCGTTTACCCCAAGATTGGTTGATTAGTCATCCTGACTTGAAGCGGGCTCAAAAGATCCACCGTATTGAGTTTTCACTATTATTTGTATGTATTACCATACACGTATTATCATAACGGGGGGTTGAACAAAAACGAGTGGATGGTTAGAAACACCAAGATATGAAACGGATTTGTAATGGAAATGGAGATTATGTAAATTATCCAAAAGAACATTTTGACATAATATACAAACTAAAGAATACTAATTGGGGCTTAAAGTTGGTAGAAATTATTAGGCAGTACTCCCCAAGGCACGATTCCAATCCAGAGTATGCTCCTATCCACCGATTAAATACATAACTATTGGGAACGAAAAAACCCTTTACTTTCTTTTGTAAGCCCTCTTTTTCTCAGAAATAGAAAGAAGAATAGGAACGAAAAAAAAAAAAGAGAAAGAAACCCAATTCCAATAAAAAAAAATCTTTTTTATCTTTTTCCATATCCATATTCATATATATAGAATATATAGAATTTGTATCATAATTCATGAATTAATATGGAATTTTTTTTTTAAGTGAAAAAGACGGGTTATTGATATTTCTACAAGAAGTATTTTATTGAAGAATTAAGTTATTACTCAACAAAGAAGAATTTGAATTATTAAAGAAGGGGTGAGATCAATTCAGAAGTACTTTGTGTTTTTTTTTTATTTAATTAATTTTTTTAATTATTCAAATAATAATTAATTAAATAAAAAACGAATAATTATAACAGACAGAATTCAATTGGTCTAATTTTGGACCGTCCAATAAAGTTTGACCTTATTCATCCTACAAACATATCAAGATAAAATAAAATCAAAATAAAACTTACCCGGTCCTTAGATTTATTTATGGCCTTCAAGGAGCCGTATGAGGTGAAAATCTCATGTACGGTTCTGTAATAGCGATGGTAACAGTGATGGTATCACCGACTATGATTATCTAACAGTTCAAGTACAATTGATATAGTTGAGGCGCAATCAAAATACGGTTTGGGGGGGTGGAATTTGTGGCGTCAGCCTATAGGGTTTATCATTTTTCTCATCTCTTCCCTAGCAGAATGTGAGAGATTACCTTTTGATTTACCAGAAGCAGAAGAAGAATTAGTAGCAGGTTATCAAACCGAATACTCGGGTATCAAATTCGGTTTATTTTATGTTGCTTCCTATCTAAACCTATTAGTTTCTTCATTATTTGTAACAGTTCTTTACTTGGGAGGTTGGAATATCTCTATTCCGGACATATATGTTTCTGAGTTTTTTGAAATAAATAAAATGGGTGGAGTCTTTGGAGCGACAATTGGTATCTTTATTACATTAGCTAAAACTTATTTGTTCTTGTTCATTCCTATCACAACAAGATGGACTTTGCCGAGGCTAAGAATGGACCAACTATTAAATCTTGGATGGAAATTTCTTTTACCTATCTCGCTCGGTAATCTATTATTAACAACTTCTTCCCAACTCTTTTCGCTGTAAAGGAATATTCTATATTCACAACTTGTCTCAACCAAGAGAAATAAACAAACATAAAATTATTCATATATATTCAAGATATGTTTTCTATGGTAACCGGGTTCATGAATTATGGTCAACAAACAGTACGGGCTGCAAGGTACATTGGTCAAAGTTTCATGATTACTTTATCCCACGCAAATCGTTTACCCGTAACTATTCAATATCCTTATGAAAAATTAATCACCGCGGAGCGTTTCCGTGGTCGAATTCATTTTGAATTTGATAAATGTATTGCTTGTGAAGTATGTGTTCGTGTATGTCCTATAGATCTACCCGTTGTTGATTGGAAATTGGAAACGGATATTCGCAAGAAACGATTACTTAATTACAGTATTGATTTCGGAATCTGTATATTTTGTGGTAATTGTGTTGAGTATTGTCCAACAAATTGTTTATCAATGACTGAAGAATATGAACTTTCTACTTATGATCGTCACGAATTAAATTATAATCAAATTGCTTTGGGTCGTTTACCAATGTCAGTAATTGACGATTATACAATTAGAGCCATTTTAAATTCGCCTCAAATAAAAAATAAGTAAATCTCTTGATTAAAGAATAATTTCCAATTACTTTAACAATACTAAGGTTCGGTTTTGATCTAATTTAAAGAAATTAGGGGTTCTTTCGTTTTGTTTGGTCAATAACTACAAATTCCAAGTATTGATTGGTTGGTAAGAACCAAGTCTTAATTTGGATTGAAAATCTATTAATCTATTAATTAATATATCTGTATATATTTCGAAATATAAAGTTTCGGATTAGAACTACTCCTTCAGATAAAGAATAAAATTAGCCCAATAATTGTACCTACATTTAGTCACATCCCTTAGGATTTAATTAGGAATTTCTCAAAAATTAGAAAAAAAATTTCTGGTCGGGTCTCAATAAGGTCATGAAAAACATTTCGATTTATTTATCTCTTATTTTACATATAATGGATTTGCCTGGACCAATACATGATTTTCTTTTAGTCTTTCTGGGATCGGGTCTTATACTAGGAGGTATAGGTGTGGTATTATTTACCAACCCCATTTATTCCGCCTTTTCATTGGGACTGGTTCTTGTTTGTATATCCTTATTCTATATTCTATTAAACTCCTATTTTGTAGCTGCTGCACAACTTCTTATTTACGTGGGAGCTATAAATGTTTTAATTGTATTTGCTGTGATGTTCATGAATGGTTCAGAATATTACAAAGATTTTAATCTTTGGACTGTTGGGGACGGGTTTACTTTGCCAGTTTGTACAAGTATTTTTGTTTTACTAATGGTTACTATTACAGATACGTCATGGTACGGGATTATTTGGACTACAAGATCAAACCAGATTATAGAGCAAGATTTGATAAGTAATAGTCAACAAATTGGAATTCATTTATCAACAGATTTTTTTCTTCCATTTGAATTCATTTCGATAATTCTTTTAGTCGCTTTGATAGGCGCAATTGCCGTAGCGCGCCAGTAATAAATCTCTAGAATTAGCAACAGTAATCCAAATTAAATTCTGTTCTGTGTTATTACATTTTTTTATCTTCAATTTTTAAATAGGTATTGGTTATGTCTAAAACCCAAAATATAAATTATTTTACTTTTATTTAATCTATTACCAATACAATATATTCCTTTGTTCCGGACTTTATATTCTAGTCAATTGAATCTGTTGAATTGTTGTTCAGTTCATATTGAAATGAATCCAAATTGATAAGGAGTTAGTCAATGATGCTCGAGCATGTACTTGTTTTGAGTGCCTACTTATTTTCTATCGGTATCTATGGATTGATCACGAGCCGGAATATGGTTAGAGCCCTTATGTGTCTTGAACTTATACTGAATGCGGTTAATATAAATTTCGTAACATTTTCTGATTTTTTTGATAGTCGGCAATTAAAAGGAAATGTTTTCTCAATTTTTGTTATAGCTATTGCCGCCGCTGAAGCAGCTATTGGACCGGCTATTGTTTCGTCAATTTATCGTAACAGAAAATCAACTCGTATCAATCAATCGAATTTGTTGAATAAGTAGTATTGTATTAATCATTGAAATTTGAATATTCATAAATTCGAATTAAATGACCATACATTAAATCTAATCCATGTTTTCGAAAATGTAAGAAATCAAAGTATCTTGGCTCTATCGCATGAGTCGATCCAGAAGTGGATTGTTTCCAAATTTCTGGTAAATTATTGATTCATCTGGTGTCTAAATATATGAGTCATTTACAAGTTTACTAGATCGAAAATTTCTGACGTTCAAAAATTTATAGATTCAATGTCACATTCAGTAAAGATTTATGATACGTGTATAGGGTGTACTCAATGTGTGCGAGCCTGCCCAACCGATGTATTAGAAATGATACCTTGGGACGGATGTAAAGCTAAGCAAATCGCTTCTGCTCCAAGAACAGAGGACTGTGTTGGTTGTAAGAGATGTGAATCCGCCTGCCCAACGGATTTCTTGAGTGTTCGCGTTTATTTATGGCATGAAACAACTCGAAGTATGGGTCTAGCTTATTAATACGTTCCAGAAAACCCTACTCGAATACATTTGATTTTTTTACCCTTACCGACAAAAACCCGCGCTCAAAATATATTTATTTCGAGCACGGGTTTTTCTGGTCCAAGTTTATTTTGTTTTTACCATGAATAATTTTCCTTGGTTAACACTAATTGTAGTTTTGCCAATATCCGCGGGTTCCTTAATTTTCTTTCTTCCTCATAGAGGAAATAAGGTAATAAGGTGGTATACTATATGTATATGTATACTTGAACTCCTTCTAACAACCTATGCATTCGGTTATCGTTTCCAATTGGATGATCCGTTAATGCAGCTAACGGAGAATTATAAATGGATCCATTTTTTTGATTTTTACTGGAGGTTGGGAATAGATGGAATTTCTATAGGACCCATTTTACTGACAGGATTTATCACAACTTTAGCTACTTTAGCGGCTTGGCCCGTTACTCGAGATTCCCGACTATTTCATTTCCTAATGTTAGCAATGTATAGCGGTCAAATAGGACCATTCTCTTCTCAAGACCTTTTACTTTTTTTCATCATGTGGGAGTTAGAATTAATCCCCGTTTATCTACTTCTATCCATGTGGGGGGGAAAGAAACGTTTGTATTCAGCTACAAAATTTATTTTGTACACTGCCGGAGGTTCCGTTTTTTTATTAATGGGAGTTCTAGGTATTGGTTTATATGGTTCCAATGAACCGACATTAAATTTTGAAACATCAGCTAATCAATCATATCCTGTAGCACTAGAAATAATATTCTATATTGGATTTCTTATTGCTTTTGCTGTCAAATCACCGATCATACCCTTACACACATGGTTACCAGACACCCATGGAGAGGCACATTATAGTACTTGTATGCTTTTAGCCGGAATCTTATTAAAAATGGGAGCGTATGGATTGGTTCGGATCAATATGGAATTATTACCCCATGCCCATTCTATATTTTCTCCCTGGTTGATGATAGTAGGCACAATTCAAATAATCTATGCAGCTTCAACATCTCCCGGTCAGCGTAATTTAAAAAAAAGAATAGCCTATTCCTCTGTATCTCATATGGGTTTCATAATTATAGGAATTGGTTCTATAAGCGATACAGGGCTCAATGGGGCCATTTTACAAATAATTTCTCACGGATTTATTGGCGCTGCGCTTTTTTTCTTGGCCGGAACGAGTTATGATAGAATACGACTTGTTTATCTCGACGAAATGGGCGGAATGGCTATCGCAATTCCAAAAATATTCACGACTTTCAGTATCTTATCAATGGCTTCGCTTGCATTACCGGGCATGAGCGGTTTTGTTGCCGAATTGATAGTTTTTTTTGGAATACTTACTAGCCAAAAATATCTTTTAATGACAAAAGTATTAATTACTTTTGTAATGGCAATTGGAATGATATTAACTCCTATTTATTCATTATCTATGTTACGCCAGATGTTCTATGGATACAAGCTTTTTAATGCCCCAAACTCTTATTTTTTTGATTCTGGACCGCGAGAGTTATTTGTTTCGATTTCTATCCTTTTACCTGTAATAGGTATTGGTATTTATCCCGATTTCGTTTTCGCATTATCAGTTGACAAGGTCGAAGCTATTATATCGAATTATTTTTATAGATAGTTTTTGTGAATAAACCAAAATATAAAATACGATTATTTTTAAAATCGTTCATTGTACAATAAAAAAAGTTTTTTTCTGCTCTTAAGTTAAATAAAAAATTGGAATTCTATTATAACCATATAACCAGATATTTTTGACATTTTCGAGAACCATTTGAATCAAGTAATGGAAATGGAATGATTCAAATGGTTCTTGATGGTTTTCATATATATACGTATGCTGTCCTATGCTTCTAGTTATCAAGTACTTTATTCAATTCAATTAGATAGTAATGTAAATGAACCATAACTATGCAACCCTATTCCTAATAGATTAACTCCAAAATAGCATATCCAAATTATAAAAAAGCCCATTGAGGCCACAATTGCAGAATTTACACTTTCAAAATTTTTATTTGTTCTAATATGTAAATAAATCGCAAATACGGTCCAAGTAATAAATGCCCAAGTCTCTTTTGGATCCCAATTCCAATAGGATCCCCATGCTTCATTAGCCCATACTGCTCCCGAAAGAATACCTATGGTTAAAAGGATAAACCCCAAACTAATAATACGATAACTCCATCGATCCAATTGTTGAATTAATTGATACCTGTAATAATTCTGAGAAGAAATCAAAGAAGTGTTTTGTAAGACATTGTTTCTTTCATTCACGTATTGAATCTCACCAAAGGAAAATAACTCAGTTAATAAATTTTTGCTTTTACTAAAAATCCTTATGAATTTTCGAAATGTAATGACTAGAAGAGCTAGTGATAATAATGATCCACACAAAAGAGCTGCATAGCCCAATACCATCATACTTACGTGCATCATTAACCAATGGGATTGGAGAGCAGGTACTAATATTGCGGATTGATGCATTTCAGTTAAAAGACCCGAAGTAGCGAAACCCTGGGTAAAAATAGCACTTGGCGCGGTTATTGCGCTTAAATGGTTTTTTTGTTTTTTAAAATACGGAATCATATGAATAATGGAAAAACCCCACGAAAGAAAAATTAATGATTCATATAAATCGCTTAATGGTAAATGCCCAAAATAAATCCAACGAGTAACTAACAATCCTGTTATGCAGAAAAAAGTAGCTATCATCCCCTTTTCTGATGAATCATATAGTCCTACGATTTCATCGACTAATAAAGTTATCAAATGAATTGTAATTACAATTGAAATGATTGAAAAGGATATATGAGTTAATATACGCTCTAAAGTTGAAAATATCATAAAAATTATTAAAAACGGGGGGCCTCGATTATAGGAATTGAAATCGGGAATTGAATTCATTATAGGGCTTATTCTTTTAGAAAAAGCCATGCCGCCACTCGGACTCGAACCGAGATGCTCTAGCACTGCTTCCTAAGAGCAGCGTGTCTACCGATTTCACCATAGCGGCTTATTCGAAATCATAATAACCTATTTTTATTCAATCGTCGAGATTGAGGCGGTTAGTTCAATATTTTTTTAGGAAACATTCAAATTGATGACTAAAAGTTTGTTTCAAATCGTTTTTTTTATTATTTATTTATTATTTTAATTTTAGGGTATCCGTTTTTTTAACTTAACTAACAACGGAACGGGATTTTTCGTTTCGTAGTTTATTACTCTACGGTCTCCTGAAAATAAAACGGAACGTTTGTAACTAGATAATTTTGACTTCAATCCATGGATAGAACTAAAAATGGATTATCGAGTCAAGTCGATGGGGAAGGTGAGAATCCCCATCTTGAAAATGATAAAGCATACCAAAACCAAAGGTGAAACCTTGTGCTTGCGTTTATTCTTTTTCAAACAAAAGAATACCATTCATTTTTTAAATTCAGTAGACAACCGAATTCTTATTTCTACTAAAAAAACAAAATGAATTCAATTTAATATTGTTATTGATCAGGTTAAAACATTAGAGAAGGGAAATCTTTTTTTTTTTATTAAATGAAATAGTAATTTAAGTAATTTATTAAATAGTAATTTAGATTATTTTACTATTATTAGATTATTTTACTATAATATTATTCTATTATTATTATTCTATTATTATATTATTTATATTCTATTATTTTTATAACCTCTAAATTTTAGAAAAAAAAACTTATAAATAAATAAAAAAAAATTATAACAAAAATTAGACTCTTTTTCGAATTAGACCGATCCAGATTTTTTAGTCTATTGGTTTATTATTTATTTGTCACATAAAAAAAACTTTTTGAGCTACCGGTAGAAAGAGATTTCGCTAACGAAAAAGCTTTCAATGCTGCCCAATACCCCTTCCTTTTCCAACTATTTTTACGAATACGTTTTTTTGAACTAGAGGTGCGCTTTTTTGGAACTGCCATTAAAAAATGATAATAGGTTCGTCGGTTGGATGTGAAAGACATCTATTGTTCAAAATCAATTGTTCTTTACTATATCTCTATCTAGTTATTCTCTAAATTACACTCCCAAGGTTTATAGAAAAATCGTCTAAAATATTACTAAGAACAATAAGATCTACTATGCCAAATAGAATAGATTGAAGTTGATAAAATCAAATTCAAATCAAAAAAATACAAACAAAGGGGTTGCGTGTTTGCTTTCTTTTTTTGTCATGTTACATTCTTACATGTAATAAAATACATCGAAAGGTTTAAAAACCCAATACCTCTCCTAAAAAAACTTTAATAATTTTTATTTTTCTATTATATTAATTAAATTGGTCAAGTTCGAAGAAAAAGTACACTTAATTTTCAAACTCGAATGAGCCTAGTAGTTAATCGATTAAAATATACAAAAAACTTTCTAAAAGCCGTTTTATTGGCCCCTCCGTTTTTATTTTACATAAAAAAAGTGTGGGATAGCATTTCCTACAAATAGCTTTTATTGTAATTGTAATGGAAGACAATCAATTAGTTCTAAAATGAATTCGTTAATGATTGGGAATAAAATAACCCAACCAAACTGCAATAAATAGGTTTTGTTTTATGGGAAATAGGTTTTCTGGGTCAAGTTATGGTTCCTATGATTCGTATAAAATACTGTTTTTGCTGTCATTATTTATCCTTGCTCTATAGATATAAAAAAATTATTTTAATACGTAATAATTAGACCGAAAATGCAATTTTTCGTTTTTATCTTCATAAAATTTTACTTAAAAATGGAAATTTCATATTAACAATTCAATTCAATATTAAAAAGAAACTTAATAATAAACAAAGTACGTATTTATTTTTCACTCGTAACTTGTTCATATCATTTGACTAACCCTAACTCTTCATCTTCATTTGAAATAGTTGAAGTAGTTTGGAAAGATTCCGAATAATTAAGGCTGTAAAATTCTATATTAAGTTTTATTTTATATATCTTAATTTTTTTATTAATCGATCGCTTTCAAAAGAAAAGAAATAAGAACCGGTGAATCAGAAACAATTAATTAAGATAATTTTTTTTATTTATTTTTTTATGGAATATACATATCAATATTCATGGATCATACCGTTCATTCCACTTCCAGTTCCTATGTTAATAGGAGCAGGACTTCTACTTTTTCCAACGGCAACCAAAAATCTTCGCCGTATGTGGGCTTTTCCGAGTGTTTTATTATTAAGTATAGTTATGCTTTTTTCAGCCCATTTCTTTATTCAGCAACTAAATAACAATTCTGCCTATCAATCTGTATGGTCTTGGACCATCAATAATGGTTTTTCTTTAGAGTTTGGCTACTTGGTTGATCCACTTACTTCTATTATGTCAATATTAATCACAAGTGTTGGCATTATGGTTCTTATTTATAGTGACAATTATATGTCTCATGATCGGGGATATGTGAGATTTTTTGCTTATATGAGTTTTTCCAATACTTCAATGTTGGGATTAGTTACTAGTTCGAATTTAATACAAATTTATATTTTTTGGGAATTAGTTGGAATGTGTTCTTATCTATTAATAGGTTTTTGGTTCACCCGACCCAGTGCGGCGAATGCTTGTCAAAAAGCGTTTGTAACTAATCGTGTCGGGGATTTTGGGTTATTATTAGGAATTTTAGGTTTTTATTGGATAACAGGTAGTTTTGAATTTCGGGATTTGTTTGAAATATTCAAAAACTTGGTTTATAATAATGAAGTTAATCCTTTATTTGTTACTTTATGTGCCTTCCTATTATTTTCCGGCGCAGTTGCTAAATCTGCCCAATTTCCCCTTCATGTCTGGTTGCCCGATGCCATGGAAGGGCCTACCCCTATTTCGGCTCTTATCCATGCTGCTACCATGGTAGCAGCAGGAATTTTTCTTGTAGCTCGGCTTCTTCCTCTTTTCATAGTTATACCTTACATACTAAATCTAATATCTTTGATAGGTATAATAACATTATTTTTAGGAGCTACTTTAGCTCTTGCTCAAAAAGATATTAAGAGAGGCTTAGCTTATTCTACAATGTCTCAATTGGGTTATATGATGTTAGCTTTAGGTATGGGTTCTTATCGAGCTGCTTTATTTCATTTGATTACTCATGCTTATTCGAAAGCATTGTTGTTTTTAGGATCTGGATCTATTATTCATTCGATGGAAGCCATTGTTGGATATTCTCCAGATAAAAGTCAGAATATGGTTCTTATGGGCGGTTTAAGAAAACATGTACCAATTACAAAAACTTCTTTTTTATTAGGTACACTTTCTCTTTGTGGTATTCCACCTCTTGCTTGTTTTTGGTCCAAAGATGAAATTCTTAATGATAGTTGGTTGTATTCACCTATTTTTGCAATAATAGCTTATTCTACGGCAGGATTAACCGCCTTTTATATGTTTCGGATCTATTTACTTACTTTTGAAGGACATTTAAACGTTTATTTTCAAA